GGAAAGGGATAATGTGCAACTTCGAGTTGTCAATTATATCCTTTATGGAAATGGCAAAGTCACTCGAGGAATTTCTGACACAAATATTCAATTAGTACGTACTTGTTTAGTATTGAATTGGAATCAAGAAAAAAAAGGTTCTTCTATCGAAGAGGCCCGCACTTCCTTTGTTGAAGTAAGAACAAATGGTATGATTCGAGACTTCGTAAAGGTCAATTTAGCGAAATCCGCTATTTCATATATTGGTAAAAGGAATGATCCATCATCTGAAAAAAAAGAGGGAGCAGATCCTACCAATATGAATCCATTTTATTCCATTTATTCAAAGACAAAACTTCAAAAATCATTTAACCAAAATCAAGTAACTGTTCGTACGTTGTTGGGGATAAACAAGGAATGTCCATTTTTTATAATTTTGTCATCATCCAATTGTTTTCGACTAGGCCCATTACCATTCAAGGGTGTAAAATATCACAAAGAATCAATTAAAAAAGATCCCCCAATTCCAATCAGGAATTTGTTTGGTCCGTTAGGAGCAGCCCTTCAAATTGCGCATTTTTTTTCATTTTACCATTTAATAACTCATAATCAGATCTTGGTAACTAATTATTTGCAACTTGAGAATTTAAAACAAACCTTTCACCTACTTAAATTTCAATATTATTTAATAGACGAAACTCGAAGAATTTATAATCCCGATCCATGCAGTAACATCATTTTGAATCCATTCAAATTGAATTGGTATTTTCTTCATTATAATTTTTGTGAAGAGATATCCACAAAAATTTATCTTGGACAATTTGTTTGTGAAAATGTATGTATAACAAAAAAAGGAACGCACCTAAAATCGGGTCAAGTTCTAATTGTTCAATTTGACTCTGTAGTAATAAGATCGGCTAAGCCCTATTTGGCTACTCCAGGAGCAACAGTTCATGGTCATTATGGAGAAATCATTAATGAAGGGGATACATTAGTTACATTTATATATGAAAAATCTAGGTCTGGTGACATCACGCAAGGCCTTCCAAAAGTGGAGCAAGTCTTAGAAGTTCGTTCGATTGATTCAATATCGATGAATCTAGAAAAGAGGATTGATGGTTGGAACGAACGTATAACAAAAATTTTTGGAAGTCCTTGGGAATTCTTGATTGGGGCTGAGCTAACTATAGCGCAAAGTCGTATTTCGTTGGTTAACAAGATCCAAAAGGTTTATCGATCACAAGGGGTGCAGATCCATAATAGGCATATAGAAATTATTGTACGTCAAATAACATCAAAAGTCTTGGTTTCCGAAGATGGAATGTCTAATGTTTTTTTACCTGGAGAACTAATTGGATTGTTTCGGGCGGAACGAACGGGACGCGCTTTGGAAGAAGCGATATGTTACCGAGCTACTTTATTGGGAATAACGAGAGCATCTCTGAATACTCAAAGTTTTATATCCGAAGCCAGTTTTCAGGAAACTGCTCGAGTTTTAGCAAAAGCGGCTCTCCGAGGCCGTATCGATTGGTTGAAAGGACTAAAAGAAAACGTTGTTCTAGGGGGGATGATACCCGTTGGTACCGGATTCAAAGGATTCATACACCATTCAAGTCAACATAAGGACATTCCCTTGAAAACAAAAAAAAATAATCGATTCGAGAGAAAGATGGGAGATATTTTGTTTTACCACCGAGAATTAGTTGATTCTTGTCTTTCAAAGAATTTCCGTGATAGATCAAAACAACAATGATTTTGGGGGTTTCAAAAATAGAAGAAATTCATCTTTTTTATCTTTTATGTATTTGTTATGGTTATTTAATTTAGTAATAAAATAAAGAAATTAAAAAATGACGAATAGAAAGGAATTAATGGTTGGGGTTGTATATCAACGGCCAATTCGCGGTAGAGCGGTAGAAAAGAAGGTTCCGTTGGAACAATTTTTTATTTCAGAATACCTCATCTCTTTAATTTAATGAAAAAAAGAGAAAGTGTGGGGAGAAATGACAAGAAGATATTGGAACATCCATTTGGAAGAGATGATGGAAGCGGGAGTTCATTTTGGTCACGGTACTCGGAAATGGAATCCTAGAATGTCGCCTTATATCTCCGCAAAATGTAAAGGTATTCATATTATAAATCTTACTAGAACTGCGCGTTTTTTATCAGAGGCTTGCGATTTAGTTTTTGACGCATCAAGTAGAGGAAAACAATTTTTAATTGTTGGGACAAAAAATAAAGCAGCTGACTCAGTAGCACGGGCTGCAATAAGGGCTCGCTGTCATTATGTTAATAAAAAGTGGCTTGGCGGTATGTTAACGAATTGGTCCACGACAGAAACGAGACTTCATAAATTCAGGGACTTGAGAATGGAACAAACGGCAGGGAGACTCGCTCGTCTCGCAAAGAGAGATGCAGCGGTGGTGAAGAGACAATTATCTCACTTGCAAACATATCTAGGTGGGATCAAATATATGACAGGATTACCAGATATTGTAATCATCGTTGATCAACACGAAGAATATACGGCTCTTCGAGAATGTATTACTTTGGGAATTCCAACGATTTGTTTAATCGATACAAATTGTGATCCGGATCTTGCAGATATTTCGATTCCCGCAAACGATGACGCTATAGCTTCAATTCGATTAATTCTTACCAAATTAGTATTTGCAATTTGCGAAGGCCGTTCTAGCTATATAAGAAACCCCTGATTCATAATAAAATTAAAAACCGACTTCCTAAACTTTATATCGGTTACTAGATCTTGAATCTCAAAAACTTGTTAAAAATAGCAGGATATATTATGGAATTAATCAGTATCCAAAATAGAAAATGAAAATGAAAGTAGCCAAGTCAAGAAAGAGTTCGTTGAATCAAAATAATTTTTTTAAGTTATATTTCTGTCAGAGGACAATATGAATATTCTATCATATTCAATCAACCAGCTAAAGGGGTTATATGATATATCTGGTGTGGAAGTGGGTCAACATTTCTATTGGCAAATAGGAAGTTTCCAAATCCACGGCCAGGTACTTATAACTTCTTGGGTTGTAATTGCTATCTTATTAGGTTCAGCTGCAATAGCTGTTCGGAGTCCACAAACGATTCCGACTGGAGGTCAAAATTTTTTTGAATATGTCCTTGAATTCATCCGAGACGTGAGCAAAACTCAAATTGGAGAAGAATATCGCCCTTGGGTTCCCTTTATTGGGACTATGTTTCTATTTATTTTTGTTTCTAATTGGTCAGGGGCTCTTTTACCTTGGAAAATCATACAGCTACCTCACGGGGAGTTAGCCGCACCCACGAATGATATAAATACTACTGTTGCTTTAGCTTTACTCACGTCAGTCGCCTATTTCTATGCGGGTCTTACAAAAAAAGGATTAGGTTATTTTGGTAAATACATTCAACCAACTCCAATTCTTTTGCCCATTAACATCTTAGAAGATTTCACAAAACCTCTATCACTTAGTTTTCGACTTTTCGGAAATATATTAGCCGATGAATTAGTAGTTGTTGTTCTTGTTTCTTTAGTACCTTTAGTGGTTCCTATACCTGTCATGTTTCTTGGATTATTTACAAGTGGTATTCAGGCTCTTATTTTTGCAACTTTAGCCGCAGCTTATATAGGCGAATCCCTGGAAGGTCATCATTGATTCGTCTTAGGAAGAGTCTATCTTAGTTTAAATCCAAGTAAGGTAATATATATGTGTGGCTCAAGATACTCTATCAAGATATTCGATTAAGAGGTTCTATCAAGATAATCTATTTTATTTCGAGCATAGAAATATACAAATACATACAGTTTAGCGGTATCCGATTGACTCAAAAATAGAGCGGTTTACGTTATGTAAGAAATCCATGTATATTTTATATTAGATATTGCCAAGTTATATATGAACTGATAGTTAATTTGTCCTACTTGAATTTCGATAGCGATACCAACCGACGAAGTCTTTCAGGTTCGTTTATGACTGCGAATTGAATGAATAAACAGACAAAATAAAGAAAAAGATCGAAAAACGATTAATGATTAGAAAAAGGGAATGGAAAAACGCAAGTTCTTTTGATTCAGAAAGACTCAACAAGTAGGAACTAAAAAAGATGAAGTCTTTCTAATGATCTAATGGTTTAATAATATTCTTATTTCCATTTTCAATTCGGCATTGTTAGTTATTTCGACTGGATTAATATTAGCAATGGAATAATTAAGTCATAATGCATTGGTTGATTGTATCATTAACCATTTATTTTTTTTGTGTGTGAGGAACTTATCATGAATCCACTGATTTCTGCCGCTTCCGTTATTGCTGCTGGATTGGCTGTAGGGCTTGCTTCTATTGGACCTGGAGTTGGTCAAGGTACTGCCGCGGGACAAGCTGTAGAAGGTATTGCCAGACAGCCCGAAGCAGAAGGAAAAATACGCGGTACTTTATTACTTAGTTTAGCTTTTATGGAAGCTTTAACAATTTATGGATTGGTTGTAGCATTAGCACTTTTATTTGCGAATCCTTTTGTTTAATTCGAGAAAAGAAAAAGAAATATAAGAAATACGTATTTCTTTTCTAGTCTTGAACTTGGAGGTTGCTTTTTCACATTTATGGTGAAAAATTGCTCCTACAGAATTACTTATTCGTTGAGAAAATAATACGCGGGAAGGACTTCATTTGAGGATGAAGAATTCGTGTTACCCACTCGCTTTCTTCCTTCCTTCCCCTTCTTAGTTCGAGGGAGAAGTGTTGCAACAAAAGGAGTATTTCGCAATTCACACGAAACCGAGTACCTAATTAGGAATTCTATTCCAATAAGTTAAGTATTCTTTTTGTTGGGAATCTCAATTCAAAAAAAAATTCATTTCGAATTTAGAAGTAGTAAAGAAGTTAAAAAATACAACGATTTTTTAGTTTATCTATAAGAGGAGATCATATGAAAAATGTAACCGATTCTTTCGTTTTCTTGGGTCACTGGCCATCCGCCGGGAGTTTCGGGTTTAATACCGATATTTTAGCAACAAA